AATTATATCCTTTATGGAAACGGAAAGTCAATTCGTGGAATTTTTCACACAAGTATTCAATTAGTTCGGACTTGCTTAGTATTGAATTGGGACCAAGAAAAAAATGGTTCTATAGAAGAAGTTCATGCTTCTCTTGTTGAGGTAAGGGCAAATGATCTGATTCAAAATTTCATAAAAATTGAGTTAGTAAAGTCTAGTCTTTCATATGCCGAAAAAAGGTATGATACGGCGGGTTCGGGATTGATCCCCGATAATGGATTAGATTGCACCAATATCAACCCCTTTTTTTCGAAAGTGAAGATTTCGGTAGTTACTCAGCATCAAGCAACTATTGGTACATTGTTGAATCAAAATAAGGCTTTGATAATTTTGTCATCATTCAATTGTTCTCGAGTTGGCCCATGTCCATTCAATGGTTCGAAATATAACATCACGGCAAAAGAATTGAATCCCATAATTCTAATTAGGGATTTGTTGGGTCCCCTAGGTACTATTGTATCTAAAATAGTAAACTTTTATTCAGCTTACTATTTAATAACTCATAATCAGATCTTGGTAAACAAATATTGGATACTTGATAATTTGAAAGCGACTTTCCAAGTACTTGAAGTACTTAAATACTGTTTAATAGATGAAAATAGAAGGATTTATAATCCCAACCCATGCAATACCATCATTTTGAATCCATCCCATTTGAATTGGTGCTTTTTACATCACAATTATTGTGAAGAAACATCCACAATAATTAGCATTGGACAATTTATTTGTGAAAATCTATGTCTAGTTAAATATGGGACACATATAAAAAAATCTGGTCAAATTTTAATTGTTCATGTTGATTCCTTAGTTATAAGATCAGCTAAGCCGTATTTGGCTACTCCAGGAGCGACTGTTCACGGACATTACGGAGAAACCCTTTCTGAAGGAGATACATTAGTTACATTTATATATGAAAAATCCCGATCTGGTGACATAACGCAGGGACTTCCAAAAGTGGAGCAAATCTTAGAAGTGCGTTCGATTGGTTCAATATCGATGAACCTTGAAAGGAGAGTCGAAGGTTGGAACGAATGTATACCAAGAATTCTTGGAATTCCTTGGGGATTCTTAATTGGAGCTGAGCTAACTATAGCCCAAAGCCATATCTCTTTGGTTAATAAGATCCAAAAGGTTTATCGATCTCAAGGGGTGCAGATTCATAATAGACATCTAGAGATTATTGTACGACAAGTAACATCAAAAGTGTTGGTTTCAGAAGACGGAATGTCTAATGTTTTTTCGCCTGGAGAATTAATCGGATTGCTGCGAGCAGAACGAGCAGGGCGTGCTTTAGACGAAGCGATCTGTTATCGGGCCATTTTATTAGGAATAACGAGGGCGTCTCTGAATACTCAAAGCTTCATATCTGAAGCAAGTTTTCAAGAAACTGCTAGAGTTTTAGCAAAGGCTGCTCTACGGGGACGTATTGATTGGTTGAAGGGTCTGAAAGAAAATGTAGTTCTGGGGGGAATTATCCCTATCGGTACCGGATTTAAAAAATTAGTGCACCGTTCAAGGCAAGACAAAAATATTCATTTTGAAAAAAAAAAAAAAAATGTATTCAAGTTGGAAATGAGAGATATTTTGTTACACCATCGAGAATTTTTTTGTTCTTGTAGCCCAAAGAATTTCCATGACACATTAGAAAATTCATTTACGCGATTTCATAATTCCTAAGCAGAGATTTTTTCTTTTTCCTTTTTAGTTTTGTTAAGTAAAAAAAGAAAGTAAGTAATAAAAAAAAATTAATGGTTCGAACTATGTATCAATGGTAAACCTCGTTATAAGGTTCCGTAGGAACAATTAGTTATTTCTAAAAAAAAAAAGAGAAAGCGCGGGAAAAATGACAAGAAGGTATTGGAACATCCATTTGGAAGAGATGATGGAGCCGGGAGTTCATTTTGATCATGGTACTAAGAAATGGAATCCTAGAATGGCCCCTTACATTTCTGCAAAGCATAAAGGTATTCATATTACAAATCTTACTAGAACTGCTCGTTTTTTATCAGAAGCCTGTGATTTCATTTTTGATGCAGCAAGTCGAGGAAAACCTTTTTAATGGTTGGTACCAAAAATAAAGCAGCGGATTTAGTAGTCTTAGCTGCAATAAGGGCTCGATGTCATTATGTTAATAAAAAATGGCTCGGTGGTATGTTAACGAATTGGTCCACTACAGAAACAAGACTTCATAAGTTCAGAGACTTAAGAGGAGAACAAAAGATGGGGAAACTCAACCGTCTCCCTAAAAGAGATGCAGCAATCTTGAAGAGAAAATTATCGACTTTGCAAACATATCTGGGTGGGACCAAATATCTGACTGGGTTGTCCGATATTGTAATCATCGTTGATCAGCAAAAAAAATATACAGCTCTTCGAGAATGTGTCATTTTGGGAATTCCAACAATTTGTTTAATCGATACAAATTGTGACCCGGATCTTGCAGATATTTCGATTCCAATCAACGATGACGTTATAGCTTCAATCCAATTGATTCTTAACAAATTAGTATCCGCAATTTGTGAGGGTCATTCTAGCTATATAAGAAGTCATTGATTATGATTATGTTATGATTAAGAATAATAAGATTCGTTAATTATTTTGATTTCTTAGATTGGTTACTATTCTTGTCTTGCATTTTTTAAAAGAGATAAAATGGGGTATTATGTTATCTGATTTCTTGGTATTTTAAATATATGATTAATGATGAAAGTAGATAAGTTAAAAAAGAGATGGTTGAATCAAAATAATTTTTTTTTTGAAGTTTGATTTCTGTCAGAGGGCAATATGAATATTATACCATGTTCCATTAAAACACTCAAAGGATTCTACGATCTATCAGGTGTAGAAGTAGGCCAACATTTATATTGGCAAATAGGAGGTTTACAAATTCATGCTCAAGTACTTATCACTTCTTGGGTAGTAATTGCTATCTTATTAGGGTCGGTTATCATAACTGTTCGGAATCCACAAACTATTCCTACCGACGGGCAGAATTTCTTTGAATATGTTCTTGAATTTATTCGAGACTTGAGTAAAACTCAGATTGGAGAAGAATATGGGCCTTGGGTTCCCTTTATTGGAACCATGTTCTTATTTATTTTTGTTTCTAATTGGTCTGGAGCTCTTTTACCTTGGAAAATCATACAGTTACCTCATGGAGAGTTGGCTGCCCCCACGAATGATATAAATACTACTGTTGCTTTAGCTTTACTCACGTCCGTGGCATATTTTTATGCGGGTCTTACCAAAAAAGGATTGGCTTATTTTGGAAAATACATTCAACCAACTCCAATCCTTTTACCAATTAACATCCTAGAAGATTTCACAAAACCTTTATCTCTGAGTTTTCGACTTTTCGGAAATATATTGGCGGATGAATTAGTAGTTGTTGTTCTTGTTTCTTTAGTACCTTCAGTAGTTCCTATCCCTGTCATGTTTCTTGGATTATTTACAAGCGGTATTCAAGCTCTCATTTTTGCAACTTTAGCCGCGGCTTATATAGGGGAATCCATGGAGGGTCATCATTGATTAGTTTTCAAAAGAGTCTTCCTTTTTTTAAGCTTACCCCGACTGAGGCAATGGCAATGCATGGTTCAAGAAAATATACTTGGTTCGGTAACATATACAATATATAGATAGAAATAAGAAATCCATATGTATATATGACTAGAGTTCTAAGAGGAAAGATAGACGATATTTCGAAGGATGGGTTGGGGAGATCACACTAGATATATGTCTATATGTAATGTCTATAAGTCCAGCTACAGTTCCTGTATATTTTTCGACGAATTATTCTAGAATCCGATTCAATAAAAAATGCGGGCGGTTTCCGTTATGAAAGAAACAAATGTATATGTGATAGTAGATATATATTAGTTATATAGGGTTTATCCCTATCTATATATTTTTTTTTTTCGAAGTTTTAGTTACTTCGATTCGATATTTTTTAGTGATCGAATAAGTAAGAATTCCTTGGTTGATTGTATCATTAACCATTTTTTTTTGGTGCGAGGAACCTATCATCATGAATCCACTGATTTCTGCCGCTTCCGTTATTGCTGCTGGATTGGCCGTAGGGCTTGCTTCTATTGGACCTGGAGTTGGTCAAGGTACTGCTGCAGGCCAAGCCGTAGAAGGTATTGCGAGACAACCAGAAGCAGAAGGAAAAATAAGAGGCACCTTATTGCTTAGTCTAGCTTTTATGGAAGCTTTAACCATTTATGGGCTCGTTGTGGCATTAGCACTTTTATTTGCAAATCCTTTTGTTTAATTTCATCCTAGAAGAAAATGTAAAAAAGTACATTACACACTTTTTCTTATTTTATTAATTCGTTGCGGTTTGCTTCTGTGAATTATATCACTACTTTACTCGTACAATTATGTATTTGTTGGAACAATACCCCGGGAAAGACTGATTTGAGGATGACGAATTAGTGGATTTGCTCGCTTTATTTCTTCCCGTCCTTCGGTTAGTACGATGGAATTTTTACTTTCTTTTTAGGAAGTGTTTGAAAAGGGGAAATATTTTGCAATTTCTACAAGACCTAGGACCCAACTTAATAAGTATCTTATCGGAAACTTAAAACAAAGAAAAAAATTAAGAAAAAGAAATCGATTAAAAAAGGGCAAGTCAAGTGATACAAAAAGAACTCTGTTCTTTGTTAGTCCTATCTATAAGAGGAGAGCATATGAAAAATGTAACCGATTCTTTCGTTTCCTTAGGCCACTGGCCATCTGCCGGGAGTTTCGGGTTTAATACCGATATTTTAGCAACAAATCTAATAAATCTAAGTGTAGTGCTTGGTGTATTGATTTTTTTTGGAAAGGGAGTGTGTGCGAGTTGTATATTTCAAGAATAGGTTGGACCCAACCGGCTGCACTTTATTTATTTGTGTTATTTATATACATAATACATATTTTTTTTTTAGAATAAGATAAATAGGAAAAAAGTGTACAATCTC